AACCTTATTAACCAAAGAGATACGACTTTGCACTATAGTTAGCTCAGCACCAATCAGGAATGCCCAAGGAATTCCAAGAATTCTTGTTATACATTTGTTCCAAGTCTCAATCCTCTTTTCGAGATTCATCGATATTGAATCAATCGAACGCACTTCTAACACCTGTTCCACTTTTGGAAGACCTTGCGTTATATCACCAGATCTTGATTTTTCATATATAAATGTAACTAATGTATCTCCTTCGTAAAGGATTTCCCCATAATGTCCATGAACAGTTGCTCCTGGAGTAGCCAAATAAGGCTTAGCTGATCGTATTACCACAGAGTCAACTTGAAGAATTAGAACTTGACCCGATTTTAAATGCGGCCCTTTTTTGGCTATACATACATTTTCACAAAGAAACTGCCCAAGACTAACGATTGTAGATGTCTCTTCACAACAATTGTAATGCAGAAAATACCAATTCAAATTGAATGGATTCAAAATGATGTTACTGCACGAATAGGGATTATAAATTTTACCTTTTTCATCCAGTAAATAATATTTAAGTATTTGAAAAATCTGTTTTAAATTGTCAAGTTGCAAATAGTTAGTTACCAAGATTTGATTATGGGTTATTAAATCGGAAAATAAATCAAAATTATAAATTGGAAAGCCTGTTCCTAAGGGGCCCAACGGATTCCTTATTGGAATTAGGGGGTCCTCTTTGATTGATTCTTTTATCACATTGGGAGATTTTACATCGTTGAATGGGCCTGTTCGAGAACAATTGGATGATGACAAAATTATCAAAGATTGAGATTCCTTATTTCGATTCAATAACGTATGAATAGTTCCTTGATTTGGATTAAGGGATTCTTGAATCCTTGCCTTGGAATAGGAATAAATGGAAGAAAACGGATTGACATTAGCGCGATCTGATCCATTCTCAGAGATTAATCCTGAACCCGACAGATCATTTCTTTTTCCGGTATACAAAATAGGTGACTTCGCTAAGTCGATTCTTAGAAAATCTATAATTAAACCATTTGTCCTTATTTCAACAAAGGAAGCACAGGCCTTTTCGATCTTTTTGTCTTGGTCCCAATTCAACACTAAACAAGTCCGAATTAATTGAATACTTGTGTCCCAAATTTCAAGAATTGGGTCGTAATAAAGGATATAGTTGACAACTCGAAGTTGTAGATTATCACTTTCTTGCAAGAGATCCGGTGGGAAAAGTCTTCCTAAATTTATACCATCCGTTTTTTTATATGGGACTACAGGTTGAACCAAAACAAAATATTTTTTTTCATACCTGGAAAGTTTCATTCGTTGGATATAGAGCCAATTTTTCAATTTTTTGTATTCTTTGGAATTTTGTTTTCCCCCTCCTGGTGGTATCAATCGGAATGCCTTGTTTGTCTTTCCAGGAAAATGGATATCTCCAGAAAAGATTATTAGTTTAATTTTTTCTGCTTTTTTCTTCACTCGGACCAATCCACCTACCCGACTTCTTCTATTTAAAGTGATTTGTGTATCTATCCCAATAATACTATTGTGCCGTACCATTATGGAACAAGATTCGTCCAAAATGTGGACTTCCACGGGAATAAAAAAAAACGGATTTACTTCCTTTTGGTATTTTGGCCAAAATACCTTGACTCCTCGATACTCAATCAACTCCTCTTCATTAACGATTGAATTCAGTTCTCTAGTCTCATATTTAGTAAGTCCCGAGCTCTTTCTTATATATCGAGGATCGTCGAAATAAGCAAGAATACCATTTCTACGGAGAATACCATTTCGGGGGATTTCAATTGAGATACATGAAGAAGGTATTAATTGGTTCTCGCCCTCTTGAATCGATTCAAGTGGGATGATGACTCTATTTCTTCGCCTCTTTGCCAATAAATCCGAATTCCCCTCGAGAACGGCCGGATTTCTGAGATTACAACGACCGGTACATGTCATTCGATTAAGTTCTGAATAATCAGGAATCCTATCTCCTTTTTGATTTTTACCAGAAAAATACGAACTAAAAAATTTGTGTCTCACTTGATTATTAGTTACTGAGGGGTTAGAAATATATCTTCGCTTAACAGAAAGAGAATAAGCGTTCATTTGATCTTGATCCTTGTGGATCGAACAGGGGCCTGGACTGGATCTCCAGGGCTCCCCTAATAATATCCATAAATGACTTGTTTTTGGTAAGAGATGAATATTACCATATGTAAATTCAGGTGCATGGTACACATCGGTATTCCAGTGCATTTCGCCTTCTGAGTCAGAATAAATATGTTTTCGAACCTTCTCTTTCAAATTCAAAGTGGATGTTCTCGCGCGAATCTCAGCAATGACTTGTTCTGATTCTACATATTGATCGTTTTGAACTAAAAGAAAACTTTTGGGCGGAATACACACATTGTGTATAATATCTTCACTTTCAATAGTTACATACAAGTCTCTAGAACATAGAAAAGCAGGATGTCCATGACGTGTACGTGTCGGATGAACCAAATCCTCATTGAATTTTATTTTTCCATTAGAAGGGGCTCGGACATGTTCTGCAGTACCCCCTGTGAATACTCCGCCGGTATGAAAAGTTCTTAATGTTAATTGAGTACCTGGTTCTCCAATAGATTGACCCGCAATAATACCTACAGCTTCTCCCAATTCGACCAGGTCGTCGTGAGCCGGGCTTCGGCCATAGCATAGTTGACAAATCCAAGATGTACTCCTACAAGTAAAGGGGGTTCGAATAGAGATTGGTTGTGCTCTAAAAGTTATGAATCTATTAACAAGTCCAACCCCAATATCTTGATTTCTAGTAGCAATGCATCGCGAACCTATATATATATGATCCGCTAATACACGCCCAATTAATGTTTGGATAAAAATCCTGTCGGTCATCATTCCATTTCGAGGACTTACAGAAATACCTCGGACGGTGCCACAATCTGTTCGACGTACAACAATGTGTTGAACTACTTCAACAAGTCTGCGCGTGAGGTATCCTGCATCTGATGTTCGGATAGCGGTATCCACAACTCCTTTACGGGCTCCGTAGCAAGAAATAATATATTCTGTTAAAGAGAGTCCTTCGCGTAAATTGCTTTGAATGGGTAAATCAATCATTTGACCTTGGGGATCCGACATTAATCCTCTCATACCTACTAATTGATGTACCTGAGATGCATTTCCTCTGGCTCCCGAAAAAGACATTATATGGACTGGATTAAAAGGATCGGTCATCCGAAAATTAGGATTCATTTCTTGTCGCAAATATTCACTTGTGGCATACCAGATCTCGATCGATTGACGTAATTTTTCTACCGCGTGTACATTCCCATAATGATGGTGTTTTTCCAAAATAAAACTTTGTTGTTCAGCGTCTTGAACTAGCCATCTTTTAGAAGGTATTGTTAAAAGATCATCAATTCCTAATGAAATGGATGCGGCGGTAGCTTGTCGGAAACCCAGAGTCTTTACTTGATCCAGGATATGTGATGTATATCCTATTCCATAGTGATCAATAAATCGACTAATAAGTCGTTTCATGGCAGTTCCGTCTATCACTTTATTGTGAAAGACCTGAGTGGGCCGTTCTGCCATCAGTACCTCCATATTGCGCTGAGTAGAATTTGACAATGGGTTTGAGTCAGTGATTGGACAACTTCCTTTTCTAGATCTTGATTCACGTAGAAATTCCGCAATTTTATAGTCCTAGTTAACCCGGCGAGACTCGAATTCCCGCTGGTAGCATAGAATTACAACAGCCCTGCCAAAACCCCTGTATGGCTTCTTCTATTTCTCGATAAAGAGAAATATGCCCAAGAGTGGTTCGAATATATATATAAAGAATTTCTTTTTTTATACTTCTTACTATTAGATAGTGTCCATAAATCTCATAATAGGTCCCCAAAGATTCATAGTGAATTTCAATGGGAGCTTCTCTTGCAGCAATAACGCGTTGATCTAGTCGCCACCGCAGCCACAAAGGACTACCTAAATTGATTCGTTTTTGCCGAAAAGCTCCAATTGCATCATAGGCGTTACAAAAAAACGGTTCTTTTTTTTTTGTATACTTATAGTTATTATCTTCATTTTGATAGTTTCTACCATTACACGGATTATACCTATTTACACAAATACCCCGACGATTTCCACTCGTTAAGACATAGAGTCCACTAAGCATATCTTGAGTTGGTGCAGAAATGGGATCTCCAATAGTTGGAGACAAAAGATTCATATGAGAAAACATAAGTAAACGTGCCTCTGCTTGAGCCTCCAAAGATAAAGGCACATGAACAGCCATTTGATCCCCGTCAAAGTCCGCATTGAAGCCCTTACAAACTAATGGGTGTAAACAAATAGCGCGCCCTTCTACTAAAATGGGGAGGAATGCCTGTATGCCTAATCTATGCAGAGTAGGCGCTCTATTCAGCAATACAGGATGGTCATCCAGAATTTCTTGAAGTATTTCCCATACAATCGGTTTTTTTTTACGAATTTGACTCTTAGCAACTCCGATGTTCGAAGCAAGATGTTTTCTAATTAGGTCACGAATTACAAATGCCTGGAAAAGTTCTATTGCTATTTCGCGAGGCAATCCACATCGATGTAATGAAAGTGAAGGGCCCACGACAATCACTGACCGCCCTGAATAATCGACGCGTTTACCAAGCAGAGTCTCGCGAACTCTTCCTTCTTTGCCTTCAATTACATCTGAAAGCGACTTGTAAACTCTATTATGATCATCCCTCATTGGTTGTCCGCAGATTCCATTATCAAGAAGTGCATCCACTGCTTCTTGTAGCAATTTTTCCTGAGATATTATTAATTCTTCTGGCGTAGCTATACTTGTTGTTAATAGATCTGTAAGAGTATTATTCCGATAGATAATTCTTCTATAGATTTCATTAATATCCGAGGTCACCAGTTTATCCTCATCTATATGATAAATTGGTCTCAACTCAGGAGGAAGAACTGGTAATAGACACAAAACCATCCATTTTGGT